TAAGATCTAAATTGTAAAAAGAAATCAAAAGTTGTGGATAACTCCTTTTTATCTATATTCTTGATTACTAATTCAGTTAAGAGGCCTCTATCAACAAGAAAAATAGTGAATTCTTATTTTCGTTAAATTATAGGAAAATAAAAAATTTTTGTTCTACGTCTTACGTATGTATATATAATCCAAATATAGAATTCTAGAATATAGAAACTATAGATATGATATATGCTTTTGTACCTTCTATACTCACTTAGATATATACTTAGATTTATACTAATCTTTATCTTTATAATATTAATATAAATAATAATAACAGGTACAAATAGTAAATTGAGGTATCCTTTATATGACAACTTTCGACTTTCCCTCTGTTTTGGTGCCTTTAGTAGGCTTAGTATTTCCGGCAATGGCAATGGCTTCTTTATTTCTTCATGTTCAAAAAAATAAGACTGTTTAGATCTGATGGGCCCAACTCTGATCCATTTTTTTTTTCAAAACTAAGACTTGTATCATAACGTAGATACCTATTTAGTGTAAGAAAAGAAGGTATAACATGCGGCGCTTCCGTCGAAAAGGGGCTCTTTGGCCTGTAGAAAGATGATATGGGGGTAAAGGAATTCTATCTATTTGAAAAAATCTCAGGATCACCGGATGTCTGAACTGTAAAATCGGTACATCTATATGTATATTGATGGGATCATACGAAGGGTATGTTTTTTTTTTATTTTAGATCTAACCAATTTGATAAATTACTCTTAAAGGTTCACATCAAACTAGTACTAGTTGATGAGAGTTACTTCGGAAACAAAAAGAGTAAAGTCTAGGGTATTCTCTCAATTCCAATAAAACGAAACCAGATCAAGTATGAGTTGTCAATCAGAACATATATGGATACAACCTATAACGGGGTCGCGAAAAACAAGTAATTTCTGCTGGGCCATTATCCTTTTTTTAGGTTCATTAGGATTCTTATTGGTTGGAACTTCCAGTTATCTTGGGAGAAACTTGATATCTTTATTTCCGTCTCAGCAAATCCTTTTTTTTCCACAAGGGATTGTGATGTCTTTCTATGGGATCGCGGGTCTCTTTATTAGCTCCTATTTGTGGTGCACAATTTCGTGGAATGTAGGGGGTGGTTATGATCGATTCGATAGAAAAGAAGGAATGGTGTGTATTTTTCGTTGGGGATTCCCTGGAAAAAATCGTCGCATCTTCCTCCGATTCCTTATAAAGGATATTCAGTCCGTCAGAATAGAAGTTAAAGAGGGTATTTATGCTCGCCGTGTCCTTTATATGGATATCAGAGGCCAGGGGGCCATTCCCTTGACTCGTACTGATGAGAATGTTACTCCACGGGAAATCGAACAAAAAGCTGCCGAATTGGCCTATTTCTTGCGTGTACCGATTGAAGTATTTTGAGAAATGAGCTGAGAGAGTGAATGCTTTCTCAGCAGGAAGGAAAAACTAAAGAATCCCCCTTTTCTATACCATAACTTAACTGAAGTTTCTTCATAACGCTCATTCTAGTCAAAGAAGACGTATACGTAACGTAACAACCACAAAACAAAACCATTTTTGTGGTCTTTTATGTGTATGGAAATCTACACAACTTAATTCAATAACAAAAAAAATTAAGTAACAAATCTAAAAAATGGATTCATCCTTTCTATTTTCTATCAAAGCAGTTCGAAATACATAAATTTTTTTATTCCGGACTCTGAGTAGTCAGTGAAAATTTTTAAAAATAGAAGATATTTTGATATAATGATAGAAAATAATATTCATTACCTAAATAAAGCGGTTTTTTCAGGCAGTCATTGATTCGTCGAAAAGGGGGATACTTGCTTCGAATTTGACCAATTACTATATCTGGAAACAATATAATATTTTTTTGTTAACTCTTTGAATTCGAAGTGGATTCTTCATCTATTTCTGTATTCTTTCTACATTAAAAGACTAACTCCGAAATCACAAATAAAAAACAAAACAGTGAATAGATTCATAAGTTCGATACTTTGTAATAGAACTCATGCATGAGAGAAATATTGGATGGCGTAGAGTCAACTAATGAGGTCGGTTCATTAAAAATTCATAGACGAAATGAAAAAATGTCAAAAAAGAAAGCATTCAACCCTCTTTTATATCTTGCATCTATAGTATTTTTGCCCTGGTGGATTTCTCTCTCATTTAATAAAAGTCTGGAATCTTGGGTTACTTATTGGTGGAATACTAGGCAATCTGAAATTTTTTTGAATGATATTCAAGAAAAAAATATTCTAGAAAAATTCATAGAATTGGAGGAAATCTTTCTTTTGGAGGAAATGATCAAGGAATACTCGGAGACACATCTACAAAACCTTCGTATAGGAATCCACAAAGAAACGCTCCAATTAATCAAGATACACAATGAGGATCATATCCATACGATTTTGCACTTCTTGACAAATATAATCTGTTTCGTTATTCTAAGTGGTTATTCAATTTTGGGTAATAAAGACCTTGTTATTCTTAACTCTTGGGCTCAGGAATTCCTATATAACTTAAGTGACACAATAAAGGCTTTTTCGATTCTTTTATTAACAGATTTATGTATCGGATTCCATTCGCCCCATGGTTGGGAACTAATGATTGGCTTTGTCTACAAAGATTTTGGATTTGCTCATAATGATCAAATTATATCTGGTCTTGTTTCTACTTTTCCAGTCATTCTAGATACTCTATTTAAATTTTGGATTTTTCGTTATTTAAATCGTGTTTCTCCGTCACTTGTAGTGATTTATCATTCAATGAATGATTAAAAAAGGATCTACTGATATTAATCCAATTCAATTCTAACGTTTCTTACTTTGTAGTTGTACAGAAGCAAAGCATGTAAAATCATACTTACTCTTTATTTTTCTACCCATCCCAAAGATTTATTCTATATATTAATATTATTTATTCCAGTAAAATTATTCCAGTAAATAGCAGAATTGCGGATAGGGAACTAGGTTAGCGACCTACCAAATTTATTGTAGACATTTTTGGGCTCAATGGTTGGACCATGCAAACTAGAAAGACTTTTTATTGGATAAAGGAACAAATTACTCGATCCATTTCCGTATCGCTCATGATATATATCATAACTCGGCCATCCATTTCAAGTGCATATCCCATTTTTGCACAGCAGGGTTATGAAAATCCGCGAGAAGCGACTGGTCGTATTGTATGTGCCAATTGCCATTTAGCTAATAAGCCCGTGGATATTGAAGTTCCACAAACGGTACTTCCAGATACTGTATTTGAAGCAGTTGTTCGAATCCCTTATGATATGCAACTAAAACAAGTTCTTGCTAATGGTAAAAAGGGTGCTTTGAATGTAGGGGCTGTTCTTATTTTACCAGAGGGTTTTGAATTAGCTCCTGCTGATCGGATTTCCCCCGAGATAAAAGAAAAGATAGGCAATCTGTCTTTTCAGAGCTATCGCCCCAATAAAAAAAATATTCTTGTGATAGGCCCCGTTCCTGGTCAGAAATATAGTGAAATAACCTTTCCTATCCTTTCCCCGGACCCCGCTACTACGAAAGAGGTTCACTTCTTAAAATATCCTATATATGTAGGCGGAAACAGGGGAAGGGGTCAGATTTATCCCGACGGGAGCAAAAGTAACAATACAGTTTATAATGCTACATCAGCAGGTATAGTAGGTAAAATAATACGAAAAGAAAAGGGGGGTTACGAAATAACCATAGCGGATGCATCGGATGGACGTCAAGTGGTTGATATTATCCCTCCAGGGCCAGAACTTCTTGTTTCAGAAGGCGAATCTATCAAATTGGATCAACCGTTGACGAGTAATCCTAATGTGGGCGGATTTGGTCAGGGAGATGCAGAAATAGTACTTCAAGATCCCTTACGTGTCCAAGGCCTTTTGTTCTTCTTGGCATCTGTTATTTTGGCACAAATCTTTTTGGTTCTTAAAAAGAAACAGTTCGAGAAGGTTCAATTGTCAGAAATGAATTTCTAGACTCGCGGATTTATCGACATTGAGCTCATAACGTAAAAAGAACAAAATTATTTTTGACGACTCTTTATGATAAAAAATGTACATTATGAAAAGCCTTTTGCTTTTTTATACTCATTCCTTGTACTGCATTCCTATTCATAGTATGTAGATTGTGAAGAAGACTTTTTACTTTTTTTGAATCCAAATTGGGGTGGCATGATTATATTACTATTATCACATTTCAATGTCATAAAATGCATTAATAGTGTTTTCTATTCTAATCGAATGAAATTCGACTAGATACTAGACATAAGTAAGCGGGGAATAGAACGGATAAATGCGTGGAACACAAAATTATAGGGACGATTATTCATCTTCCTAGTATTCGACACAAGAAAAGGAATTTTCCACATCTCTTTCTTGTGTCGAAAGAAAAAAAAGATTCTTTATCCTGTTCGTCAAAGATTACTAGTCTAAGTTTTGAATTTTTCAAAAAAAAAATATCAGAACTTTTTTAGATATATTATATATATATTACATATATATATTACATAATATATATTATATTAATTTAATAAAAATATATTATATTAATTTAATAAAAAATAGAATAGTGGGCAAACAAAAGAGAGCGAGGTTTATTGAGTAAATAGAACTTCTTCAATAAACTTAGAAAAATTTCCATTTTTGATGAGATACAAAAAAATACTAAGGTTTTATTATTATTTGAGGATAGTATGTCATCTAGGAAATCGAGTGATTTCTTCTTTCTTCTAACTTTACTTTGAAAGTATCGATAGATACTATCGAGCAACGGGCGGATGGATCAATGAACTGCATTTTTCAAAAACATCATCAGAAAAATGGAATGGGGTTTTGCCATTTAGACGAAAAATATTTTAATTCTTAAGAACTCAACGGGATTCCCTTCTTTTATGATTTGAGGGGGTAGGTCCCGTTGAGTTCTTACGCTTTCATGGCTACAATTTACAACTCAATTCATCTGATTACTACAGAG